AGATAGTTTTATTAATTTAATTTAACTATTTAATTTATTTTAATTTATTAATTAAATAGTTAAAAAGGCTTTGAAAAACGATTTATAAAACAATTGATACAGTTTGATTCCTCAACTCAATTAGTAGTATCTCTAGAGTCCACTTCTTCCCCATACTACGAGTGAAAGGGAAAATGTAAAGACTACCATTAAAGCAGCCCAAGCGAGACTTACTATATCCATGTGAATTATGTCCCCTATCTCTATGAATATGAAGGAATTATTCCATTATTGTTCACTAATAATAGTGGAATCAATGGCGCAGAGTCAAAAAGGGATTCTGACCCAACACCTTTGATGAAACACTCCAAAGAATCCGCTTATAAAAAGTTCTTATATGATTTCTAGTAGAATCGGAAAACATTAAGCACAAACAAAGTATACAGTGACGCCTTTGTAAGTATCAAGGGAATGTTATTAACATGTAGTAATAATAAGACCTATTCTTTCTTTTGTTGCCCTTCATTAAGTAAAAGACAATATCCATCCAATCTAATATTGATTGAATGCCTGAGCACTCAGAGACTCTCATGAGTCGGTATACAAAGTATCTTCTTCACTTTCCACAACTATTAATTAGATTCCCCGTCTGACTATCCAATCTAATGCAAGACCCAATCAGTCGACACTTCATTAGTAATTAGTAGTGGAAGGGAATCAGTAAATCTTGATATGATAGCTCTTCCACTACTATAATCTTTCCTTGAATCTTAGACGCAAGTATTTACAACACTTTAGAGAACAGAACCTCCAGATGTTTAGAATCAAGAAAGTATCAAGAGTCCTTTTCCTACGCTTTCTTTTTTTTTTCTGGGGAAAATTTGACGAGTTAGATCAGCAAAACAGAACAGAATAAGGGATTTCGAGTCTTTTGTTGATCAGGCGACACCCGGATTTGAACTGGGGAAAAAGGATTTGCAGTCCCCCGCCTTACCGCTCGGCCATGCCGCCAAAATGATACAAAATCGAGGAAAATAGTCCCTTTTTATTTGTTTTTTTTGGGGGGGGAGATTCCTAAATTTTTTTTTTTATTGTATTTGTATTGTACTTCCATCTTGAATCCCGTTTTCCTTAATCCCTTGCCTAAAATAAATCTTTCCTTTTTTGGATTGGATCCGTCCCTTCGATTGATTGTATAGTATCTCAAAGCACACAATATCTAAAAACTTTCCCTCTCTTTTCTATTGAAAAACCAAACGTGGAGTTTAAGTCCCAAAAGCCAAAATTCAGGACAAATTGGAACCATTAACTATTGACTGTAAATTCATGAACGATTCTTGCATTTGAATCTCAAATTGTGTTTCCCTCATGATATAAGAAAATCCTTCTCAATTTCAATTATAACAGCAATTATGAGGATATGTAAACCCCAGAATACAAGTTGTTACACAGCTATAGGGTATCTTATCCGCCTATACGGAATTATCAGGAAATTATCGCGCTTCGATTTTTCATTGAATAGATTGCAGAAAAAATAGAATTTTTGATAGAGAACAACACGTGCGGTCTCGAATATAACTGCAATGCAATAAAGGAAGAGAGACGTATATATACATAGCTATATCTGCACATGTTTAATAAATACAAGCCCTTTTACGAACTTGAATCGTATTCTAAAAATTCTACTAAAAAATAGGTCAAAATGTCTCTCTTCTCTGCAAATTCTTTTTTGAACAATGGAATCCGCGAAAAAGTTAAGTGCTAGAAAAATCGACTCTATATTGTTTCTGATTTTTATGTCTTTAGCTCAGCGAATAGATCAAATCCTGAATCCATTTATTTTTCTGGGATCTAATCGGATTGGAATATGTAATATCATAATAATGGTAGAAATTGAATTACTTTTTTTGATATTCTATACAAAACTCCATAAGTCTAAGTGGCATTTATCAATTCTTTTCCATTTGTATCTGTCTGTTATAAATTCCAATTTGAGTATAAAATCGTCTTTATTCCCCCGTTCATACGTATTTCATACATTCCATATCTATGGAGTTGGGTAAAATTTCATGTGATTCAGTAAACAGAATATAAATTCCATCATTGCTAGATCGATTCATATGATTCGATGAAGAATGAGAAAAGAATGGGATTTTTTCGAAAAATGGGAAATTAAAAATGCTGGGGGGTGGAAATGGGGGAATGTCTACAATACCTGGGTTTAATCAGATACAATTTGAAGGATTTTGTAGGTTCATTGATCAGGGCTTAACAGAAGAACTTTATAAGTTTCCAAAAATTGAAGATACAGATCAAGAAATTGAATTTCAATTATTTGTGGAAACATATCAATTGGTAGAACCGTTAATAAACGAAAGAGATGCTGTATATGAATCGCTCACATATTCTTCTGAATTATATGTGTCCGCGGGATTAATTTGGAAAACCAGTAGGGATATGCAAGAACAAACTATTTTTATTGGAAACATTCCTCTAATGAATTCCCTGGGAACTTCTATAG